GCGGGGCGTGGTTCCTTTCAAGATTCATCGATTAGAATCCTATTTTTAGTACATAACTTTTGCTTTTTTTTAGCTAACTATTGCTCTTATCCAAATTCTCTTGTTTTCATCTCAATCTTACCGAGAATTCTCTCTAAAGAAAAGGGATTCTAAATAGAATTCTCATTTTTTTTTTTCGAATTTTGAATTCTATTTATTAGTTATTATAAAATGATTAGTTATTATAAAGTTATTATAAATTGGTCGAAATTGAAATCGATTTTTATTATCCTTTCTATTTGATTATCTTTATAGAATAGATTGAATTTCCCTTTTTTATGAATATGTCCTTTTGTCTCTTTTTTATTAGTGGTTTAGAATAGAACAAGTAGTCACAAGTAGTCAGATGTAAGAGAATGTAGAGGAATTTTCTTTAGAATAGAAGGGTCTTGGTATATTACTTTTATTAGTATTAGAATCCAATCCCAATGGAGGATTTTCTATCGAAAGAGAAGACTAGGTCTAAGTAAGGTATACTAAGCCTATTTTACGTTGTTGACAATGTTTACAATGAAACTTAGCATTAGCAAAGATATTAGTTTTTTCAAACTTTATCTTTTGCACAAAATTGGGGTTGGGTTAGGTTGGAGTTTTTAACCAGACTCGTGTTATGATACAAAATTCACTAGAATTGGATATACCAAAGAAGGGTAGTATAATTAACTCGTTGATTTCGGACAGGAAAAGAGGAAAATTCCATATGAATTTGACTACGAAGAGTAATGAGGAAAAGTTGGTTTTTTTATCCACAACTAGAAAAAGATCAATTGGGTCCATTGAAATGAAATGTGTTTTTGCTTTCCCAATGAATGGGCTTATAGGAATGATTGTCTTTTGATGAAGCAATCAGTCAGTTAAAACAATAACGAGGAAAATCAAATAAAAAAAGAGACCATTTTTTGTATTCGAATATTTATTCGTTTTTTTTTTTTGAATTGTTTGAATTGTATAGGGCTCTAGGGCTATACGGACTCGAACCGTAGACCTTCTCGGTAAAACAGATCAAACTTATTATTATCAAAATGATATGAACTGTTTCAAAGACCCAACATGCATTTTTTGTGCATTGGGCTCTTTCATTAACTGATAGAAATATCAGCTAGTCCGCCATTTTTATTTTTGACAGAAAAATAAGAAGATGGCTCCATGTGCTCTGAGTCATTATGTTGATTCAGATTCAGGAACACTACCAAAGTTTTTCAAGGGGGGTTATCTTGACGTAGGTTTGCCTCTGGCCTAGATTCACTTAAGTGAAATGAAGTCTCTATCGCTCTACTTAAAAATCAAATATGAAAACTTCATACACCTTAAAGTTCATAGGACGAAAAGAGGTTTTTTTGAGGCCCTGATACTCAGCCTAGCATTGAATAGACTAGGTATTCACCTTATCAATATATCAAATCAACGGTGGGGTCTGTTTGGCACCTAACTGGGCACCTAAATCGGACCGAACCCTTGTCAGGCTATTGTTCTCTTCTTCCCTCAAAGTTATCGAGTAAGACATCGATTTATCAATAAGATCAATTTTTTTGATTGCATGATGCACTCCCCTGAAAAACATCGGCGCGCGTGTAAACGAGGTGCTCTACCAACTGAGCTACAGCCCTTAGTGCTTGTAATACATATTTTATTATGTAGATAATTTCTTGTCAAGATGACTATTCCATGATCCAAGATCATATTGATCGGTATTGCTTCTAAGTAATATGATATTTATAATCCATCGACGGGAGGAGTCCCTTTTGGTTTTCTTTGTGAAGATAAATGACCTACTTAACTCAGCGGTTAGAGTATTGCTTTCATACGGCGGGAGTCATTGGTTCAAATCCAATAGTAGGTAGAACTTATTAGATACCGCGGTCAATGGTATCTAATAAGTTTTTATACCCATTTGATTTTAGTAATATTTTTTTTGTATCTTTTCTATTCTATTTCTTTTTCGTTGCATAAAAATGTGATCATAAAAATATGATTTCGCTTGATTGTATTTAATCGACAGAATCAAGTCAAACAAAATAACCAAATATAGGGTGTATAAATTGATGATTATTCGGACACACCGACTGGTTATGAAATGGCGTTGATAGCCTCTACTCGTGTCCTAGCCCGTCGTAGAGCTAGATTTGCCTCAATTGTTTGTCTCTTTCCTTCAGCTTTTCTCAAAGCATCTTCCGCTATTTCAAGAGTTTGCTGAGCTTCTTGTGGATCGATGTCACTACTTTTCTCTGCATCATTTACTAAAACAGTGATTTCATTATTACCTATTCTAGCAAAACCGCCCATCAGAGCCATCGTTAGCCATTGGTCGTTAAGGCGTATTCTCAAAATACCTATATCTACTGCTGTGGCAATAGGAGCGTGATTTGGTAATACGCCAATTTGTCCACTATTAGTAGATAAAATGATTTCTTTCACTTCTGAATCCCAAACAATTCGATTAGGGGTCAGTACACAAAGATTT